ATATATATTTTAAAATTAATTAAATCCAAAAAAATCAAAATTTTTTATGCAACCATACACTTATATATATATAAAAATTTAATAATTTTTATTATTATAAATTCATCAAATCTTATATTTATTCTAATCAATATAATATCAACATTATTTATAATTTCAACTAATTGTTGAATCAATTGTTATATTTCAATGGAAATCAATTTATTCTTCTTTATCCCTATAATTTTTTCAAGAAATATTTTCAATCTAGAAATAATTATAAAATATTTTATTATTCAAGTAATTTCATCCTCAATTATTTTAATTTGTATTTTATCTTTTAAAAATTTTAATCTATTAAATAAAATTATTATTATTACAATAAATCTTATATTTATAATTAAATTAGGAAGAGCCCCCTTCCATTACTGATATATTGAAATTTCATCCATTATTAGATGAAAAATACTTTTTATATTATCAACCTGACAGAAAATTGGACCCCTAATAATTATATTATATAATATTAATTATTTAATAATAATAATTTCAATTATTCTTAATAGAATAATTAGATTTTTAGGAGGAATAAATCAAATTTCAATAAAAAAAATTATTGGATTCTCATCAATTAATCATTTAGGATGAATAATTGCATGCTCAAGAACCTCAGAATTTACACTAAATTTATATATTATAATCTATATAAGTTTAATATTATTAATTTTAATATCCATAAATAAAATAAATATTATAAATATTTTTCAAATTTTTTCAAAAAAAAAAAAATCTATTATTCCCATTTCTTTATTTATATATTTTATATCAATTGGAGGAATACCTCCATTTATAGGATTTATTCCCAAATGAATTACAATTAATAAATTACTTGAAAGTAAATTATTAATAATTAGAATAATTCTAATTATTTCATCAATTATAAATCTATATTATTACTTTAAAATTTCTTATTATTTTAATATTAATATAAATTTAAAAAATAATTTCCCAATTAAATTTATTAGAACTCATAAATTTTTTATATTCTTATTGCTAAATATAATAAATATTAGATTTTTTAGAATATTTTTATTTTTTTATTAAAGCTTTAAGTTAACATTTACCAAACTAATAATTTTCAAAATTTTAAATAAATTAAATTTTAAGCTTTAGAATATAAATTCAACTTTAAATTTGCAATTTAATATTATTAACTTTAAATATAAAACTTAGTAATAAAATTTTTTAAATTTATAAATAAATTTACAATTTATCACCTAAAATATTCAGCCATATTACTATAAACATAATATAAAACTACCCTTTATTATTAATAAATGAATATTTTCTACAAATCATAAAATTATTGGAACAATATATTTCATTTTTGGAATCTGATCTAGATTGGTAGGAACAACACTTAGACTACTCATTCGAATTGAATTAAGTACATCAAGATCTTTTATAATAAATGATCAAATTTATAATTCAATTGTAACACTACATGCCTTCATTATAATTTTTTTTATAATTATACCTCTAATAATTGGAGGATTTGGTAATTGACTAGTACCATTAATAATTTCAGCTCCTGACATAGCCTTCCCACGAATAAATAATATAAGCTTCTGGCTACTCCCACCTTCAATTTTTTTCCTAATTTCAGGAATATTTATAGACAATAGAGTAGGAACAGGATGAACTGTTTACCCTCCCCTATCAAATAATATATTCCATTCAGGAAAAGCAGTAGATATTTCTATTTTTTCCCTACATCTAGCAGGTATTTCATCAATCTTAGGAGCAATTAATTTTATTTCAACAATTATAAATATAAAAATAAAAAATATTCCAATAAATATAATTCCATTATTTGTATGATCAATTAAAATTACAGCAATTTTATTACTATTATCCCTTCCAGTTTTAGCCGGAGCTATTACTATACTATTAACAGATCGAAACTTAAATACATCATTTTTTGATCCATCAGGAGGAGGAGATCCAATCTTATATCAACATTTATTTTGATTTTTTGGACATCCAGAAGTATACATTCTAATCTTACCAGGATTTGGAATCATTTCACAAATTATTATCAATGAAAGAGGTAAAATTGAGTCATTTGGATTTCTAGGCATAATTTATGCTATATTATCTATTGGAATTTTAGGATTTTTAGTATGAGGACATCATATATTTACAGTAGGAATAGATGTAGATTCTCGAGCATATTTTACTTCAATTACAATAATTATTGCAATCCCTACAGGGATTAAAGTATTTAGTTGAATAGCAACACTTAATGGCTCAAATATTAAATTTAATCCAACAACAAACTGAACATTAGGATTTATTTTCTTATTTACAATAGGGGGTTTAACAGGAATTATACTATCAAATTCATCTATTGACTTAATTTTACATGATACATACTACGTAGTAGCTCATTTTCACTACGTTCTATCAATAGGAGCAGTTTTCTCAATTATAGCAGGATTTATTTATTGATTCCCCCTAATTTTAGGTATTTCATTAAACCAAAATATATTACAAATCCAATTTATTATAATATTTATAGGAGTAAACTTAACATTCTTCCCTCAACACTTTTTAGGACTAAATGGTATACCACGACGGTATTCAGACTACCCCGATATATTTTTATCATGAAATATAGTATCTTCACTAGGAAGTAACATCTCATCTCTTTCATTAATTCTGATATTTATTATCCTATGAAAAAGGATAATAAATAAAAGTATACTTCTATTCCCAATTCAAATAAATTCATTCATTGAATGATTCCATCAAATTCCAATTCAAGAACATACCTATAATGAAATCCCTATCCTAATTAAATTCTAATATGGCAGAATAAATGCAATGGATTTAAGCTCCAATAATAAAATAATTTTTTTTTAGAATATACCAACATGAAATAATATTCATTTTCAAAATAGAAATTCACCTACCATAGAAAACCTAATTATATTCCATGAAAATAATATAATAATTCTAATTATAATTACATCTTTTGTATTAATTTATTTAATAATAATAAATTTCAATAAAATAATTAATCTAATAATACTTGAAAATCAAGTTATTGAAATAATTTGAACTACCCTCCCAATCATATTTTTACTTACAATTGCAATCCCATCATTAAATATTTTATATATAATAGATGAAAATAATTCCTCATCAATTACTATTAAAATTATTGGTAATCAATGATATTGATCATATGAATATAATGATTTTAAAAAAATTGAATTTAACTCATTTATAATTAAAGAAAATAAATTTCGTTTAATTGAAGTTGATAATAATATTGTATTACCAATAAATATTTACATTAAAAGCATAATTTCATCAAATGATGTAATTCATGCATGAACTATCCCATCTCTTGGGATTAAAGCAGATGCAATACCAAATCGATTAAATCAACTAACATTCACTATTAAAAACCCAGGAATTATATTTGGACAATGCTCAGAAATTTGTGGTATTAATCATAGATTCATACCCATTTGCATAGAAAGTGTAAACATAAAATATTTTATTAAATGAATTAATAACTTTTCACTAAATAACTTAAAGTAAAGTAAAAGCCTCTTAAGCTATTAAATAATAAATAACAAATATTTTTAGTGATTTTTATAAAAATAAAATCTAGTTAATTAATAACATAAAATTGTCAATTTTAAATAAGATTTCAAAAATTATCTGTTTTTAATAATCCCACAAATATATCCATCAAATTGAAGTATATTAATAATTATATTAATAATAATTATATTCATATATATAAATCAATCATTCTTTTCAATAGGTAAATTAACAACTCAAAAATACAATCAAAAAAAATTAACTAATAAACAAATTTGCAAAAAATGATAAATAATCTATTCTCAATTTTTGACCCAATGACAATTATAAATTCCTCAATAAACTGAATTAGAATAATCCTAATTATAATGATTATACCAAATACATTTTTCGTTTTAAAAAATCGTAATTCAATTAAATTTCAAATTCTAATTAAATACCTCCTTAATGAATTTAAAACAAATACCAAAACCCATAAATACATTCTAATTCCAATTAGAATGTTTATATTAATTATACTAAATAATATTATCTCCCTTCCCCCCTATATTTTTACAACAACAAGTCATTTACAATTAAATTTATTAATAAGAATTCCAATTTGACTTTCAATTATAATTATAGGATGAACTTTTAATATAAAAAATATATTATATCACTTAGTTCCAAATGGAACCCCAAGATATTTAATAGTATTTATAGTACTAATTGAAACAATTAGTAATATTATTCGACCATTAACTTTAACAGTCCGACTAACCGCAAATCTAATTGCAGGACATTTACTCCTTAGATTATTAAGATCAATTAAATCAATCCTCTCTTATAAATTAATTACTTTAATAATTGCAATTCAATCAATTTTAATTACTCTTGAGATATCAGTAGCAATTATTCAAGCATATGTATTTTCTTTATTAACCTGCTTATATTTTATAGATTCAAACTAATGAAAAATAACTACAACCACCCATTTCATCTAGTAAATTATAGGCCATGACCACTAACCGGATCTATAGGAACAATAATTATAATAATAGGAGTAACAAAAATATTTCATAAAATAAATACAAATTTAATAACTATAGGTTTAATTATTATTATTTTAACAATAATCCAATGATGACGAGATATAATCCGAGAAAGAACTCAACAAGGTATACATACTAAAAAAGTAACACTAAATATAAAATGAGGAATAATATTATTCATTACATCAGAAGTATTATTCTTCTTTTCCTTTTTCTGAGCTTTTTTTCATAGAAGACTATCCCCTTCAATAGATATTGGAATAAATTGACCCCCTAAAAACATTGAATCATTTAATCCATTTAAAATTCCTCTATTAAATTCAATCATTTTAATTTCGTCAGGAATTTCAGTTACATGAACCCATCAAATAATAATTTTAAATAATAAAAAAAATAGAATTATTAGATTAACTATTACAATTATATTAGGAGTATATTTTACTATTATTCAAATAATTGAATATACAGAAGCAACATTTTCAATTAATGATAGTGTATACGGAACCACATTTTTTATAACTACAGGATTCCATGGATTACATGTAATAATTGGAACAACTATATTAACAATTTCATTAATACGCATATGAATAAATCAATTCTCTTCCACCCACCACTTTGGGTTAGAAGCAACAATTTGATACTGACATTTTGTAGATGTCATTTGACTATTCCTATTTATTTTTATATATTGATGAAGAAAATATTTTTTAATAAAATAATTACCCTAAACTTAATTACAATTATTACTCTAATAATAATTATTATAATTATAATATTTATTAACTTTATAATTAGAAAAAATTCAAACTTTAATATAAATAAATTATCACCATTCGAGTGTGGATACAATACTATATCAATTATACATCCCCCATTCTCAATAAATTTTTATTTAATAACAATTTTATTTTTAATATTTGATATTGAAATTACAATTCTCATACCCTTTTTCATTATAATCAAAATATGTAATATAAAAATTTACATATTAACATTATTTTTATTCATAACACTAATAACATTAGGGTTATTTAATGAATGAAATCAAAATATTTTAAATTGAAAAATATAGGAATTTAGTTTAAACTTAAAAAAACATTTAATTTGCAATTAAAAATTATAATTAATACAAATTATATTTCTTATTTAAATATGAATCATTTAAAATGATGAATTTAATTTCGACCTAAAGTAAGAATATGTAGTAAATATTCCATATTTAATTTAAATAGTTTAAAATATTAAAACATTACTTTTTCAATGTAAAAATAATTTTTAGATTTTTAAATTATATAAAATTATAGTTTTTATAATTTAAATGAAAATATTAATTTTGTAAATTAAATTTAAGTATAAACTTTAAAAGCTTTAAATTAAATATTTAATATTAAAATCATAATAATTATAAACATATTAATTTCAAATTCAATTCTATTTATGATAGTCAGTAATCCAATTAATATAAGTCTAATTATCATTATTCAAACAATCAATTCATGTATAATAATAAATAACTTAATGAATTACCCATGATTCCCTTATATTACATTCATTGTAATTATTGGAGGACTAATAATTATATTTATATATATATGTATATTATCATGAAATTCAAAAATAAAAATTAAATTATCCATTATTATTATAATAATATCAATTTTCATTATAAATAATTATATAATAATAATAAATAAATTTATAAATTACAATTACATTTCAATATTTAAATTTAATAATAATATTATTTTAAATAAATTTAAATTGAATATAATTAAATTTTATATTAAAAACTCTACAATAATTATCTTAATTATAATCAATTTACTACTACTAACATTAATTATTATTAATAAAATAAATAAAAAATCAAATAAACCCCTACGAATATTTTTAAACTAATGAAAATAAATAAAACTTTATCAATAAAAAAAAAAAATCCAATCATTATAATTATTTATAAAAACATTATTAACTTACCAACCCCAACAAACATTTCCTTTCTATGAAACTTTGGTTCATTACTAGGAGTATGCTTAATAATCCAAATTATTTCAGGTCTATTATTGTCAATACATTATTCACCAAATATTAAATTTTCATTTGAAATAATAAATCACATTTATTGAAATGTTAATAATGGATGAATAATACGAATTATTCATTCAAATGGAGCATCAATATTCTTCATCTGTATTTACATTCATATTGGACGAAATTTATATTATGAATCATTCCAAAATAAAATAACCTGAAATTCAGGAATTATTATTCTATTTATATTAATAGCAACAGCATTTATAGGATATGTCCTACCATGAGGACAAATATCATTTTGAGGAGCAACAGTAATTACTAATCTAATTTCAGTAATTCCTTATATAGGAGTATCAATTACACAATGAATTTGAGGAGGATTCTCAATTAATAATGCAACATTAAATCGTTTCTTTTCAATTCATTTTATTATACCTTTTATTATAATTATAATAATTATAATTCACCTAATTTTTCTTCATAAAGAATCTTCTAATAATCCCTTAAATATTAATAAAAATATTGATAAGATTCAATTTAACCCCTTCTTTGTTTGAAAAGATGTAATAGGGATACTAATTATAATTATATTATTTATAATTTTTTCAATAAAATTCCCATTCCTACTTAATGATAATGATAATTTTATTGAAAGAAATCCAATAACCACTCCCCCTCATATTCAACCAGAATGATACTTCCTATTCGCATATGCAATTCTACGAAGAATCCCTAATAAATTAGGGGGAGTAATTTCACTAGTTATATCCATTATAATTTTATTTATTATACCAATAACAATAAATAAAAAAATTTTAGGAAATAACTATTCACCATTAAATAAAATTGCATTTTGAATATTAATTATAATCTTTATTATTCTCTCCTGAATTGGACAAAACCCAGTAGAAGACCCATATATTAAAATTGGACAAATATTCTCAATTCTTTACTTTATATATTTCCTAATAATATTTTGAAACAACTTATTTTGAAATAAAATTTTCTTAAATTAAATTAATGAACTTGTCTAAAAAGTATTTGTTTTGAAAACTTATTAAAGAATTTAATTCTATTAATTTTAATAAAATGCCTGATAAAAGGATTATTCTGATAGAATAAATTATATAGAATAACTATTTTTATTGTAAATTATTAAAAATAAGCTAAACAAAAATAAGCTTATGAACTCATACTTCATAAATAAAGTATAACTTTTTTTTATATTTATATAATATTATTAGTATATTTAACTTCCAATTAAAAAGTTTGTATAAAATCAATATAAATATTAATCTTTAATTGAAACCAAAAACTTAGAGGTATATCACTGTTAATGATAAAATTGATATAAATTAATCCAATTAAACTTATAGAAATATATCAAATTTAAGCTTCTAACTTAATAAATAGTGAATATACATTAATATTTCTAATACTAAAATAATTTAATTTTAAAAAAAAAAAAAAAACTAAATAATTTATAGAAATAGGTAAATAAATTTTTCAATTTAAATATATTAATTTATCATAACGATATCGTGGTAAACTCCCACGTACCCAAATAATTAATATAATAAAAAATATAATTTTAATAATCATTCAACCATTTAATCAAAATGAAGATATAAATAATAATGACAATAAAAATCTCATAAAAATAATTATTAAATACTCCCCTAAAAAAATAAAGGTAAATAAAACCCCCCCAAATTCAATATTAAATCCAGAAACCAATTCACTCTCCCCTTCAATAAAATCAAAAGGAGTACGACTTAATTCAGACAATAAACTTCTTAAAAGTATCAAAAACAAAGGAAAATTAAATAATAATCAAATTTTTAGCTGAACCTTAAAAAAATCTATGAAATGAAAATTCATAATAAATCTTAATATCACCAAAATAAATATAATCATTCTAATTTCATATGAAATAACCTGAATAACCCCACGCATACCCCCTAAAAACCCATATACATTACCAGAAGACCACCCCATTATTATAATATAATAAACAGATAACCTTATAATACAAAACATAAATATAAACCCAAAAAAAAAAAAAAAAAAACCCCCAAAGAGGGGTAAAATAAATCATAAAATCAATGAACCTAAAAATAACATTATTGGCCTGGCCAAATAAAGAAATAAATTTAAATTTAATAAAAATAACTTTTCCTTTGAAAATAATTTAATTGCATCTCTAAAAGGTTGAAATAAACCAATTAAACCAATTTTATTTGGACCTTTACGATATTGAATATATCCTAAAAATTTACGTTCTATTAAAGTTAAAAAAGCAACTCCAATTAATAATCCAATAATTAATAATAATAAACTAATAACATTTAAATAAAAATATATAATTAATTTTAATTAATAAAACTAAAAGAAGTCAATTATTATTAATATAAATTATTAAATTAATTCCTTTCGTACTAAAATCTATTTAATAAAAAATAAAAGATAGAAACCAACCTGGCTCACACCGGTTTGAACTCAGATCATGTAAGATTTTAATAGTCGAACAGACTAAAAACAATTAATACTTCATAAAAATTTTATCCTAATCCAACATCGAGGTCACAATATTTAATTTTAATAACATCTTAAAATTAAAATTATGCTGTTATCCCTAAGGTAATTTAAATTAAATAAATTATATATAATTAGTAAATATAATCAAAAATTATTGATTAAATATAAAAAAGTTAAATAAATTTTTTAATCACCCCAACTAAATATTTTAATTAAACTTTAACATTTATTATTAATTATAAAATAACAAAATATTAAATTCTATAGGGTCTTCTCGTCTTTTTAAAAAATATTAGATTTTTTACTAATTCATAAAATTCTATAAATTCTATAAATAAAGTCTAAATCTCAATTATTCATTCATTCCAGTTTCCAATTAAAAAACAATTTATTATGCTACCTTAGTACAGTTAAATTACTGCAGCCCTTAAATTAATTATCAGTGGGCAGAAATTACTTTTTATTTAAATCAAAAAGAAATGTTTTTGTTAAACAGTTGAATTCCCAATTTTTGCCGAATTTATATATATAAATTATATTTATATAATTTTATTTAAATATAAATATGTACTCATATAATCATTATAAATTATAAATTAATAATTAATTATAAATTCTTTATAAATTTATAAAAAAATAATAGAAATTTTTTTTTAAAATGAATTTATTTTAATAAATTTATTTAAATAAAAATTCAATTTATAATAAACAATTTTTTTTTAAAAAAATTAATATTAAAATTTAATCTATAGATTAACCCATAGAATAATTAAATTTTTAATTATATATATATATATATATATTTTAACTATAAATTATTAAAAAAAATAAATTAAATTTATTTCTAAAAAAACTAGATATAAAATAAGACGAATAACTTTTAATTTCAAACTTCTAAATTATAAATAATTATAATACATTAACTTAAATATAAAATTAAATCCTTAAATTTCGAGAAAATAAATATTCTAATAAGTATATTAATTATCTCTGAAACCCAAGATACAATAAATTAAATCTTCTTTTTATAATTTTAATAATTTTAATTCTTTTACAATACCTTAATTCACTATAAATTAAATTTTAAATTTAATAATTACTATAAAATAAATAATTGAAAGTTAATTCCCTCATATAAATAAATTAAATAATAATAATAATTTTTAATTAATAAAATAAATATCAAATTAAATTGATTTATACAATTAAAAATTCAATGTAAATGAAATACTAAATATTAGTTTTAATTTGTAATTCTATCTAGAAACACTTTCCAGTACCCCTACTATGTTACGACTTACCTTTAAAATATATATTAAAAAGAGTGACGGGCAATATGTACATAAATTAAAATTATTATCATTATAAATAATTTATAATAATTACTATTAAATCCAATTTCAATAATAAATTTCAATTATTAATATCCAAAAATTTTATTTAATGTAACTCACAACAACCTTACTTATTACCATATCTTGATTTGATATAACTTAAAATTTTAATTCTTAAATTTTTAAATAAAATTATATAAACTTTTTTAACAACGATATATGAACTTTAAAGAAAATAAAATTTATCGTGAAATATCAATTAAAATGTAAGTTCCTCTAAATTAAATAATTAACCGCCATTTATCTTAATTTTTTAGAATTAAACTATTAATAATTTTAAACTTAATAATATAAATTAATAAAATTAATGAATTATAATAGGGTATCTAATCCTAGTTTATATTAATCACGTAAAAATAAATAATTATATATCAACTTTACTTAAATTTATAAATTATTAAATTATTAAAATTTCACCTATAAAACTTAACTTTTTTAATCTATATATTAATTAAATAACTAATATTTATAAATATTTCAATTTAAATAAAATTAATTTATTTTTTGTTTAACCGCGACTGCTGGCACAAAATATTTGACAATAACCCTAATTTTCTTAAATATAAATTACTACAATTTTAAATATTAAATATTAACTAATAATTTAAAATTAATAAACTATCAAAAAATATTAATTATTTATATACAAAAATTTATTTATAAATTAAAATTAAATTTAACTTTAAAACTAAAACTAATTTTTAATCTTATCTAAATAATTAACTAAATTTTAGTTTTAAGAAAAAACTTTTTCTTATTAATATCTTCAATATTAAACTTTAAATTTATAAGCTATTAAAACAAATTAGTTAATTATTTAAAATAATACATATTATATCTTTGAATCCACAAATCAAAATTTTTATAAACTATTTAAATTATTAAATTAAAAGAAAAATAAAATCAAATTTTAAAATTAAAAAATTCATTGGTAATCAATGCATAATTAAAATTAAATAATCCTTATAAGTACCAAGAATATAAACAACCAAACCACTTAAAAATTTACCATGATGACAAAAAGTATAAATATATAATCTATAAGCCACTCTAAAAAATCTGATTAAAATAATAAAAATTATATTAATTATAGACCAATTTAAAATTCTATTAAATAAACTAATTTCCCCTAATAAATTTAAAGTAGGAGGCCTTGCCATATTAGAACTTAATATTAAAAATCATCATAAAGTCAAAATAGGAAATAAAGTTAATATACCTTTTCTAATTATTAAACTCCGCCTTAATAATAATTCATAATAATAATTAACTAAAATAAATAAACCTGAAGAACTTAAGCCATGACCAATCATTAAAATATAAGCCCCAAATATTCCTCAAAATGATATAGTTATCAAACCCCCAATAACTAATGATATATGAACAATTGATGAACAAGCAATTAATAATTTTATATCTATTTGAATTATACATATAATTCTCACATAAACCCCCCCCAAAATTGAAATAACTATTCAAAGAATATTTAAATTTAAACTAATATTAATTATAAATTTTATAACTCGAATAATTCCATAACCTCCTATTTTTAATAAAATTCCAGCTAAAATTATAGAACCCCCCAAAGGTGCTTCTGTATGAGCCTTTAATAATCACAAATGAATAAAATACATTGGTATCTTAACTAAAAAAGAAAGAATTAAAAGTAAATAAACTATAAAATCATTTAAATTTAAAATAAAAATTATATAAAAAGTATTTATAATCATTTTAATCTTTATAATACAAATTAATATTGGAATTGAAAATAATATAGTATAAAACAATAAATAAATTCCAGCCTGAATACGATCAACCTGATTACCTCAACCAATAATTATTAAAAGAATAGGAATTAAAGAACTTTCAAATAATAAATAAAAATAAAATAAATTTATAACACTAAATATTATTAATAAAATTAAAATTAAAATAAAATTGTTTAATAAATAAATTATATTAAAACTATAATAATTAATTGAAATCATTATATTCAATGAACAAATTCAAATCATTAAAAAAATTAATCCAAAAGAATAGATATCTAATCTAAAAATCAAACTAATATTATAAAACATTAAATTATTCATATTAATTATAAAAAAAATAAATAATAATATAAATATAAAATTTAAAATCAATCAATAATTTATAAAAAAAAAACTAAATAATAAAAAAAGGAAAGAAAATAATAATATTAACATATTAATATATTAAAAGAAAAAAAATAATCATTACCCTGAAAACGAATTATTAAAATTAATAAATTTAAACCTAAAATTCTTTCAACTACTATAATAATTATAAAACATATAAAAATATAATAATCATTTCAAATTCTAATTAAATAAATAAATAAATAAAAAAGCAAATTCATTATTAAAAACTCAAGAGATAATAAAAATAATAATAATTGTTCCCTCTTAAAAAATAAATTTATTAATCTAAATAAAAAAATTAAAAAATAACATATAATCAATAAAATTCAAAAAAAATTAATTTTTAATTATCAATAATCTCCAAAATTATTATTTTATTCATTTTAAACTACTTCTTGAAAAGTAATACAACATATAAATAATATATATAAATAATAAAAATACAAATATATTTATAAAAGTAAATAAAAAAACTTGATTACTGAAAATTAAAAAAATCAAGTTTTTTTTAAAACCAATAGATCCAAATTCTTCCAATCAACCAGAATCCAAATTTTTTATTAATTTATAATTAAATATAAATAAAAAATAATTAATTCCATAAGAAAATAACATAGGTATATAAAACATATTTATAAAAAAAAAAAAATTAAAAATCTTAAAATAATATAAATAAAAGCCCAAAATCATCCCAATAAATATAAATATATAAATAGTCATTTTATATATATTACTTAAATAAATAAAATTCAAATTATAAAAAATTAATCAATTAAGAATTCTACCTCCAATGATAGATAAAATTACTAATCCTAATATTCTTCAAGAAACTTCATAATCATCTAAAATAAAATAAAATATTATATAATTTAATCTTCCTAATAATAAAAAATAAATTAATCGGATACTATAACTAACAGTCAACCCTAAAGAAATAAAATAAATTAAATAATAAATTCAATTATAACCAAAAAATATTATTTTCTCAATAATTAAATCTTTTGAATAAAACCCAGTTAAAAAGGGAATACCCATTAAAGAAAAATTCCCAATTATAAAATTTAAACAAGTAATAGGTATAACCTCAATTAAATTACCTATTTTACGAATATCCTGATTATTATTCATTATATGAATAAACATTCCTGCACATATAAATAATATAGACTTAAATAAAGCATGACTTAATAAATGAAAAAAACCCATTAAATTTATTCCTAAAGATAAAATGGATATTATTATTCCAAGTTGACTTAGAGTAGATAAAGCAATGATTTTCTTTAAATTAAATTCAAAATTTGCTGAAATACCAGCTATAAATATCGTAAAAATAGATAAAAAAAATAATAAATAATAAATAAAAGAACTAGAAAAAAAGAAATTAAATCGAATTATTAAATAAACACCAGCAGTAACCAAAGTAGAAGAATGAACTAAAGCAGAAATAGGTGTAGGAGCTGCTATAGCAGCAGGAAGTCATGAACAATAAGGAATCTGAGCTCTTTTAGTAATAGAAGCTATCATTACAAAAAAAAGTACTATATACATTGATAAATCTAAATTAATAAAACTTAAATAAAAAAGAAAATTTCAACTACCGTAATTTATTATTCAAACAATTGAAATTAAAAGTATAACATCTCCAATTCGATTTATTAAAGCAGTTAAAATTCCAGAATTTAATGATTTTTTGTTTTGATAATAAATAACTAAACAAAATGAAATTAATCCTAATCCATCTCATCCTAATATAATTCTAATTATATTAGGACTTATAATTAATAATAATATAGATAAAATAAATATAAAAACCAAAGTTAAGAAACGTTTTTTATAAATTTCATTAGATATATATACATTACTATATAATATAATTATAGAAGAAATAATTAAAACAATTCTTCTAAATAATAAACTTTTATAATCTAATAAAATTAATATTAAAATATTACAAGAAAATAAATCAAATAAATAAAATTCAATCAAATAAATAAAATTCAATCAAATAAATAATATACCAAAAATTATTAGTAAAATCCTATTTATAAACAATAAAAAAAATAAACAATAAAAAAAATTAATTATATAAAAAATTTTAGGGAATATTATTATAATACTATTTATATAAAAAATTATATATAAATTAATTTCTAAAATTAATGCAATTAATCTGCCAAAATAGTTTAATACTATTTATATAAAAAATAGTTTTTTTTTTTTTTTTTTTAATAATAATTTATTTATTAATAATTAAATAATTTAATAATATATATTAATTTAATAATTGTTATTATAGATCATTAAATAATTTAACTATCATTAAATGAATAATATTTAAACATTTAAAATTATTTTAAATTATCTGTACTTATTTATAGATCATTAAATAATTTAATAATATATATTAATTTAATAATCGTTATATATAGATCATTAAATTATTTAATGATTCATAAATGAATAATGATAATTTTAAATAATAATCTATTTATTTTTTTTTAATTTATTTAATGTAACACTATCTAGTTCGTCATTTTTATTAAATTTTTTAAAAATACTTAGGATTTATTTAGATAATTAAGAATTTAAATTTAGTTCCTTATTTATAGATCATTAAATAATTTAACTATCATTAAATGAATAATATCTAAACATTTAAAATTATTTTAAATTATCTGTACTTATTTATAGATCATTAAATAATTTAATAATATATATTAATTTAATAATCGTTATATATAGATCATTAAATTATTTAATGATTCATAAATGAATAATGATAATTTTAAATAATAATCTATTTATTTTTTTTTAATTTATTTAAATTATATTTATCATAATTTATATATATATATAGATCATTAAATAATTTAATGATATATATTAATTTAATAATCATTATATATATCATTAAATGTATATAGATAGTTAAATAATTTAATGTAAAATAAATGTTTGTCATAATATATAAATGTATATAGATAGTTAAATTATTTTTCTATTTTTATATATTTAATTAATGACAAAATTAGCAATTATATTACTTTTAAAA